AATTCGAATCCTTCAGGTAAAATAAGAACAGCCCCCACATTCAAAGATCCCCGTTTCCCATTAGAAAGAACCTGTTTCAGTTGGATATCATAGGGAATTCTAACAACTGCTTCAAATACAGTATCCGGAAGTACCGCTTGTGGAACCTCAATATCCACGGGCTTATTGGCTAAATGACAATTGGCGCATACAATACGCCCAGTAGCTTCTCGTGGATTCTCATAACCCTGTTGTGCAAAAATGGGATATGCGTGTGAAATAGATGTCCAAGTTATTACATATATAAATATAATGACCGATACGAAAATGGATCGAGTCATCTGTTCCTTTATCCAAGAAAAGATATTTCTATTTTGCATGGTCCAATCATTGATCCCGAAAATTTCTACAATAAATTGGGTAGGTTGCTAGTAGAGTTCCCTATCCACGATTCTGCTATTTTTCTGGGATCCAGGAGTCATGTCCCGGATCGGTAGAAACTTAAAAAATAAGTAACATTTTGAATGGTTTGTTTATGTACGAAGTAAAAAAAACATTATGATTAGATTTATATCAGTAGATCATTTTTAGTCATTCATTGAATGATAAATGACTACAAGTGACGGAGATACACGATTTAAATAACGGAAGATCCAATATTTAAAAATTGTATCTAGAATGACTGGAAAGGTGGAAACAAGACCAGATATAATTTGATTATTATGATAAAATCCAAAATCCTTGTAGACAGAACCAATCATTAGTTCCCAACCATGAGGCGAGTGGAATCCAATACATAAATCCGTTAATAAAAGAATAGAAAAAGCTTTTATTGTGTCGCTTAAGTTATAGATAAATTTCCGAACCCAAGAATTAATAATACCAAGTTCTTCATTACCCAGAATAGAATAACCACTTAGAATAGCGAAGCTTATTATATTTGTCGAAAAATGTAAAATGGTATGGATATGATCCTCATTGTACATTTTGACCAATTGGATCGTTTCTTTGTGTATTCCTATATGAAGCTTTTGTATATGTGTATCGGGGTACTCCTTTATCATTTCGTCCAAAAGGAAGAGTTCTTCTAATTCTATGAATTTTTCCAGAACGTTCTTTTCTTGAATATTATTCAAAAAAACTTCGGATTGCCCAGCATTCCACCAATTAGTAACCAAAGATTCCATACTTTTATTAAATGAGAAAGAAATCCACCAGGGCAAAAAAACTATAGATGTAAGATATAGAAGGGGGCTGAATGCTTTCTTTTTTGGCATTTTTAATCTGTGAATTGTTAATGAAACCACCTCATTCCTCGATTCTATCCAATCTGATATTTCCATGAAACATGAGTTCTATAACAAACAGGGTATTGAATCCACAGACCCCCTTTATTTTATTTAATTTAAATTGAATTAATTATTTAATTATTAATTATTTAATTAAAGGGCTAATCCTTAGATCTGGAAACAATATTTTTTTTATTATGTCTTCATTCGAAGCAATTGTATCCTTTCGCTGAATGCCCTAACGAGCCACTTCAAGTCAAGAAATGCATATTTTTCGAATTTCGAGACAAAACAAAAACAGAATTGAATTACAAGATATGATCCATCTATATCTAACATATCAATTAAAAAATATTGGACCCCAAAAATATGAAGTATATATATAGTCTTAGTTTTTCGGATATATATGATGAATCCATACTTAGTATACTTGTTACGAGTATGAAAAAATGGAGTTGATTTCCATATACAATCCATCAAAAACTTTTGGTGGAAAAAGCGCTTTGTTTTCTGTTTTCTGGTTGTTTCACACGCGTCTGCTTTTGCTCGAATGAGCGACCTGAAAAAACAAAACAGAACTCAATGCTGCGAAAGCATTCATTCTTCAATTCATTTCAAAATACTTCAATTGGTACGCGCAAAAAATAGGCCAATTCCGCAGCCTTTTGTTCAATTTCTCGTGGAGTCAAATTCTCATCAGTACGAGTCAAAGGAATGGCACCCTGGCCTCTGATTTCCATATAAAGTACACGCCGGGAATAAATACCTTCTTTAACCTCTATTCTAATCGACTGAATATCTCTCATAAGGAATCGAAGAAAGATTCGACGATTTCTTCCAGGGAATCCCCAACGAAAAATACACACTATTCCTTTTTTTCTATCGAATCTATCATAACCACTACCCACATTCCACGAAATTGTGCACCACAAATAGGAGCTAATGAACATACCCGCGATCCCATAGAAAGACATCACGATCCCTTGTGGGAAAAAAAGGATTTGCTGAGAAGGAAATAAGGATATCAGATTCCTACCAAGGTAACTAGAAGTTCCAACCAATAAGAATCCCAGTGAACCTAAAAAAAGGATACAGGCCCAACATAAATTACTTGTTTTTCGAGACCCCATTATAAGTTCTATCCATATATGTTCTGATCGCCAGTTCATACTAGATCCAGTTGTTTAATTTTATTGAAATTTAGAGAATAACCAAAATTTGACTTTCTTTTTTTGTTCCTGAAGCAACTCTTATCAACTAGCACTCTTATTATGATGTGAACCATTAGGAGTAATTCATCGAATCGCTTAGATATAAAAAAGGATCCCCCTCATATAATCCCACTATAGATATCTACATACATAGAGATATTTTTACTTTCCATTTCATACATCTGCGGACCCCCTTTTGAATATATAATCTATTTATCCCCATATATCATCCCATGATGTTTCCACGCGCATAATAGCTCTTTCATTTGTGTTCGGAAGAATCCACATGTTGTATCCTATGTCCACTAAATAGATAGATAAATTTAAATAGATATAGATATCTGTATTATGACCCAAGTCCGAGTCTTGAAAAAAAAAAAATGAACGAGATTTGGTCCCGTCGAATCTAGATAATCTTGTTTTTTTGAACATGAAGAGATAGGGAAGCCATTGCAATTGCTGGAAATACTAGACCCACTAAAGGCACAAAAAAAGAGGGTAAGTTGAAAGTTGTCATAGAATGGATACCTCGATTTAATATTTTGTACCTGTTATAAAGATATCTTATGATAAGTATATCTATTATCAGTATATAATAATAGGTACAAGAAACGTAGAACTAAATAAGTGTACCTATTCACTTTTATATAATATATATTTATTATTATTGTTCTCTTATACTTATCTTCTAATAAATACCAAAAAAGGTTCTTACTTGGAGAATAATTATATCTATAATAAATACGTAATGTAATAAAATAACATGAATTTTTCCTAATTTAGGAGAAAAATTCACTCTTTTATCCTATTGATAGAGCCTTCCCGATTACTAATCATGCATTATATAGGTAGAAATAAAATGGATCTGTAGCAAATAAGAAAAGTGATTATCAACAACTTATGATCCGTTATACAATTGTATTTTATAACCTCAAGTAAAACTCCGTGCTTATTATTTTTTATTTTCACTTTGATTACCATAAACTAAATAAAATGGAAACTAAATACTTGTAAACTTCAAATAAAAAAAACAGAATTAAATGATCTACTTGATTCAATTTTGATTCAAAGGACAGAAACCGTGAAGCTGAAATAACTCACTCAGAACACCCTTTAAAGGATTACGTGGTACGATTGGGTCGAATAAGCCCTTATGGAATAAATACTCAGCTTCTTGTGACCCATCAGGTACTGTCTTATTCAATGTTTGTTCAATTACTCTTTTACCTGCAAATGCAATGTAAGCATTAGGTTCGGCAATAATGATATCTCCTAACATACCAAAACTGGCAGTCACCCCACCGGTTGTAGGAGATGTAAGGATTGATACGTAGAATAACTTTTTATTTGATTGATAATCATATAAAGCTGAAGATATTTTAGCCATTTGCATCAAGCTCAAACTTCCTTCTTGCATGCGGGCTCCCCCCGAAGCACACACTATAATAAGGGGTAGAGAGCTATTAGTAGCATATTCGATCAAACGGGTGATTTTCTCGCCTACTACGGATCCCATACTGCCCCCCATAAACTGAAAATCCATAATCCCAATTGCGATGGAAATACCGTTTAATTGACCTATGCCTGTTTGAACAGCCTCAGTTAACCCTGTCTTTTTTTGATAAGAATCAATACGATCTTTATAAGGCTCCTGCTCCGAATGAAATTCAATGGGGTCCACCGAAACCATGTCCTCATCCATAGCATCCCAAGTGCCTGGATCAATCAAAAGTTCGATTCTTTCTGAACTACTCATTTTCAAATGATATCCACATTGTTCACAAATATTCCGTTTTAACCTAAAAAATTTCTTATAATTTAATCCATAACAATTTTCGCATTGAACCCACAAATTCCTGTATTTTTTACTTATATCGAGATCACTTCCACTTGCGCTAGTTTGTATACTGATGAAACTATCACTGTCAATACTATTTACGCTTTCACTACAAATGTAACTATAAATGTAATTCTTACTGTAATTGTCACTACCGCTTGAAATGTAACTATCAATATGGATTTCAGAACGAAGATAACTCTCAATGCAACTAGTAATGTGATTATTCCAACTATATTGAGTATCATACATGTAACGATTGTAGTAGTGATTGTCACTCTTAGGTCCATCATTCGGATAACTATAATTTAGGCAACTAGAAAAAAAACCGCCCAATTCACTCAAAAAAGAACGATCGTCTTCAACCTCAAAAATAAAATTTTCAATATCCAAATATATGGAATAATTTTCACCATTACTATCCTTAACTAAAAAAGTGTCATCACAGATCAAACTCCGAATGTTGCTGACACCAAATAAAGGATCAATATTATTAGAGCTGTCACTATCAATCCAACCATGAATCATGTTATTTATAACAGGGTCTTCACCCCCATTTGTATTTCCAACGGGTCGAATACCCTCTAGTGATTTACTTAACCCGCACCCGTGTTCTAACTCCTCCTTAAACAACATCGAATTGAACCGCCATTTTTCCATAGAGCCTTCCCGCCCTCCTATTTG